TACTTGCTACCAGTTTCAGTTAGCGCTTCCGATTCCCGTATGAGGTGTGTGGCGTGGTATCCTAAAGCTCAAAGTCGTCACCCTCGTCCGTGTGGATAAGGAAGGACCTATGAAAGAACTGGTCGAGACTAGTCTCCTACGTCAGTGGGAAATCGGATATCGGACCCGCTTCGAATCCGGAATCTCGTAGATTAAGCTCTTCTTTCATGGATATTGTTCGCTTTCCCTTGGCTTCGGTCGGTGCCAGCGAGGACTGGTAGCATGGTCTTCTCTGTTAGTTTCTCTTGGATTCGGAATGGGAGCTGCACGTTAGCACTTTACTTTATGACTTTTCTGGCATAAGAGGTGAAGTCTCTTTACTGCTTTTAAAAATAAGCAGTGAAGGTGCTTTGGGCGTGGCACTAGTCTGACTGTGCTTTCAACGCCAAAGGCTATTCTGGATCTGATTTTGCCAGGAATAGGGCCTCCAACAGACAGAGTGATGCTTCTGTCATATCTTTATTATGAGAGTCTATTTTTTCATTTTTGAGGAATCCGTATAAATAGACTGTTTGGCTTAGTGTTCGTATAAAACTCGTCAAATAGGTTTTTTTCTTGCAATTGAATCTTTTCTTACCTCAAAGGGAGTGCAGCCAGCCTATCCATCATAACATAATATAGGAAAGTAAGCCCTATCCCCTGTAAACTCCGAACGAATGCGGCATTAGCCGTGAACTGAAGTTGCTTGTTGGCAGGTAGCTCCATGTAAGGTTAGCTCGAAAGGGAGTTCTTACTCTTTGACTTTTAAGAAGAAAAGACTGCTTTCAAAAGAAAGATAGCGTCAGAAGAAAGCGGGATAGGGATTTCCTCTTGATGCGGTAGAAGGGGTTGCGTGACGGTCAGTGCTTTCTTTTGCGTTAGAATATGTTGTTGTCGGCATAACCGATGCAGTTAGCTCAAAAGGGAGTTCAGTCACTTCCGGATCCGGATTCAATGATTGTTGAGTGAACGAAGCCAAGTCAGTAGCCAACCAGGGCTTGAGAGATGCGAAACCTTAACAAAAGGATGGGTGCCGCTTAACTGATTTAGGACTGAAAGAAGGCGAAACATGGATCCGTACAGGGAGAAGTTGAATCAGGGCAGAGGGTGGATGTAGCGGATTTTTTCATCCTCCGCTCGTAAGGATCTGGGGCACCGACCAAAAGCGTCACGCGCGAACCTAATCGTCTCGCAGTTACGCGCACCAGCTCACAATCAGCCACAACCGATAAGAAGTCAGACTAGTCAAAAGAGCAGTACGCACCCACATTCGTCTACCTGGAAGCAGAAAAGCCTTTTTTTTAGGGATAGTTAAATTCCGGATCGAATAGATTCACCCGTAGTGGATAAGGAGGCAAAGCCAGAGGCAAGGCTATAAGCGCCTCTATCTGTATGGGAAAATGAATTGCTCAAGCTTCTCGATCTGGGAAGGAACTGCTCGCTACTACTACATACGATGCACTATTAATTTCTTATTATTTATTAAAAGGCTCGACCCGGCCCGGAAGAGCGATCCAGGCATTTTTGAAAATCGTGATCAAAAGAGGGTAGAGTCCTAATTGCCATAGTCAGAGATTTAGATGTAGTTCCGGATGATCCAGATCCAGTCGATTTAGCAGTCGCGCCGTTGCCCCCGAGTGAAGGTTTAGTAAGCATGTGAGTTAGAATGTACTATCCTCCCGACTGGTCAGCGAATGACGCGAGCGCGACTTCGTCAGTATAAAAATGTTTGATGTGACCATGACTCCCAAACATATCGACCCGAGTTACAGAATAAGATTTACTTTCTTTTTTTAAAGAGGGAAATAAAAAAAAGGGCTCTGTTGTTCCTCATTGTCCCGATATAATTCTGGTAAGAGCCCGTTCGGGCAAAATGGATAATTTAGGAAAAAGAAAGAAAGCAAAAATTTCCTATCATCTATATCCCCTTTCGAAATACAAACATGGGAATAATCAGTGAAATATCTCTTTGATTGACATTATTCTAGTTACAAACGCTTTGCAGAACGATCTATAAAACAATTGATACAGTTTGATTCCTCAACTCAAAACTCAATTAGTAGAAAACTTCGCAAGTCCACCTCTTCCCCATACTACGAGTGAAAGGGAAAATAAAAAGACTGACATTAAAGCAGCCCAAGCGAGACTTACTATATCCATGTGAATTATGTCCCCTATCTCTATGAATATGAAGGAATTATTCCATTAAAAAACACGTCGAATAGTGAAATCAATGGTGCAGAGTCAAAAAGGGATTCTTACCCCTCCAAAAGGAATGCCTCGTTTGCAGCACAGAAGATGCGACATTACCTAATGGGTAATATCATATACCAGGTGGGTGTAAGGAGTCAAGCTTTCTTCATCAAAGTGACCAAAGCAGGTTCGCTGAACGCCCAACTCGCGTCATGGTTGATACTGCTCTTACAGTATGACATAATATTCGTACCACAAACAAAGTTTTTACCATCGACAGAGTAAGGAA